CTGATATCCAATACTCAACTATATAAACATTAAGTTATATAGCTAGGACTTATTTCCTTTATATAAATAAATTAGCTAAGAAACCTAAAAATTTTAATAAACTTACGATAACACGAACTAGTACAACTTCCGAATTTAACTAAACTATAACAAACTATTTAATCGAAAACTTAATGAACATTTATATGAACACAATAACCAATGAACCAATAGAAATTCAACAATATAAATACATTAAAATAAAAGACATGATCCGCAATCCATTCCACTTAGTAGAATTTAGTCCATGGCCTCTTACTGGGTCAATAGGAGCTCTTTTTTTAACCGCAGGATCTGCTGGATGATTTCACGGAGAATCTAACCTAGTATGCTCCTTAGGAATAATTTTAATTTTATTAACTATATTACAATGATGACGAGACATTGTTCGTGAAGCCACATTTCAAGGCCATCACACAATTAAGGTATCAACAGGTTTACGATGGGGTATAATTCTATTTATTGTATCAGAAGTTTGCTTTTTCTTTGCTTTCTTTTGGGCTTATTTTCACAGAAGACTTGCTCCTACTCCGGAGCTAGGGTCCTGCTGACCGCCAATCGGAGTAAATCCCCTAAACCCGTTTCAGGTTCCCCTTCTCAATACAGCTGTATTACTAGCCTCAGGAGTAACAGTGACCTGAGCTCACCACAGCCTCATAGAAGGAAATCGAACAAGAGGATTCCAAGGACTTCTTATCACTGTTATTTTAGGAGTATATTTTACTTTCTTGCAAGCAGGAGAATACTATGAAGCTCCTTTCACTATTTCTGACGGGGCTTACGGATCTACTTTCTTTGTAGCAACCGGATTTCACGGGTTACATGTATTAATCGGAAGAACTTTCCTTTTTATCTGTCTTTTACGAATCTGACTTTACCACTTTTCAACTGGACACCATTTCGGATTTGAAGCAGCTGCGTGATACTGACACTTTGTGGATGTTGTTTGACTATTTCTATACATCTCTATCTATTGATGAGGTAGTTAGCCAAACCATACCTATAAATAATAAAACGGTAACTTAATTCAAAATATCCAAATTAAGCCCAAGACATAACTAAAACACACTTAGTTAATTATTTCTGAGTGGCTGAGATATTAGGCTTTAAACTTTTAATTTAACTTACGGTTATCACTAACCCTCAGAATATTAACTTGCACGATACGGCGCTATACTTTAATGTAAAAGAATTGATTTGCAGTCAGAAAATAAAACATAGGTGTTTTTAGGGCCAAGCCAGGAAACGAGAAATTCGCCTACGGTTTCGACCCGTATAATGACAGTGAAAATCTGTCCCTGTTTAACAACTAAATTTAAGCAAGACCAGTAACTTAAAATTATTACCTGAACAGAAGCCAATGGGGGGCGTCTAGCTGTTAATTAGAAATTTGTAGAGTAATTCTTCCTGTTCAGTAGTGTTGCGCCGGAGGAACGGGCTACATTGATGTTGTAGAGCATGAGACTTCGCGTCTTCGACACTTATGTTATCAGCTTTTATTTCTAGGCTAGTTGCGGCAGCTTTAACTGGAGTAATTATAGCGGTAGCTTGAGTTTTAAGCTATCGCAGCGTAGCAGACCGAGAAAAAAGATCTCCATTTGAGTGCGGCTTTGATTCAATGGGCTCTGCTCGGCTACCATTCTCTCTTCGGTTTTTCCTATTAGCCGTTATCTTTTTAATTTTTGATATTGAAATTGTCTTACTTTTTCCGGCTGTTGTAAACTTATTTCGTCAAATTAATTTTTTTATTTTTTTAGGAGTGATTTTATTTCTTCTAATTTTAATTTTTGGGCTTTTTCATGAATGAAACGAAGGCTCTTTAGACTGAGTAGTTTAAAATAGGAAAAATTAGAATAAAGTAGGGCTGCTAACTTTACTTTGAGTGGTTCAACTCCATTCTTTTCCTTATGTTTATGGTGATACCGTATGGGTTTTTATTTATTTCGGTTATGCTATTTGGTACTATCTTTTCTTTAAGAGCAAACCACTGACTTGGAATCTGAGCAGGACTAGAAATTAATTTAATGGGCTTTCTTCCTTTAATGATTTACCGCGGCATAATTTCTGAGACAGAATCTGGAATTAAATATTTTATTATTCAGGCCGCAGGATCCGGCTTACTAATAATAGGAAGCCTTTTATGTTTCGGTTATAGTTTTAATTGGGAGATTTTAGGCAGTATAAATACTGAATTAATGGTAACTGGGGCTATTTTTTTAATCTCTGGATTATTGCTCAAACTAGGCAGGTTTCCATTTTATTTCTGATTACCGAGAGTAATGGCAGGACTATCCTGAATGGGGTGTCTATTACTAGCAACCTGACAAAAAATTGCTCCAATTTTCTTACTATCTTCTGTTATTCAGTCATGGGAAACAAGAAGTATTAAAAACATTGCCTTAGGGTTAGCTGTTGGGGGCGGGATTATCGGAGGACTAGGCGGAGTTAATCAAACACAAATCCGAAGCTTGTTAGCATATTCTTCTATCTCCCACATTGGTTGAATGCTATTTTGTATGCTGTCTAGAGAAATTGCTTTAAAAATTTATTTTTCTGTCTACGTATTAATTTCCATCTGCTTGTTCTTTTCACTTTGGGGGCTAGAGTCCTCTTTATTTAGCCAATCTGAGAGAAGGTCTTTGAATAAGGTTAGCTTGCGCTTTTCAGTTATAGTGCTATTATTATCTTTAGCTGGAATACCCCCTATACTAGGATTCTTTTCCAAATGGATCGCTTTAGTCTCTGGCATAAATAGTTTTTTTTATATCCCAGCAATTATTTTATTAATTAGGTCTGTTATCAGACTCTTATACTATCTTGGACTAAGATTTTCAATATTTTTCAGAACAGGAAAAAACTTAAACTTGAATACCATAAAATACAAAGAAAAGGACCAAAGTTATTCCGTGAGGAGTAATATAGTGGTAGTGCTAATTCTGATACTAATTATTAACATGTCGGGGGGAGTTTTTATTATGTCGGATTCATATATCCAAAACTTTTTTTAATTAGAAATTATGCGATGGCTATTTTCTACAAACCACAAAGACATTGGAACTTTATACATTCTTTTAGGAATTTGGTCTGGACTAGTCGGTACGGCTTTAAGTTTATTAATTCGAGCCGAACTGGGACAACCAGGAGCCCTACTAGGGGATGACCAGCTTTATAATGTTGTTGTTACCGCTCATGCTTTCGTAATAATTTTCTTTCTAGTAATACCAATAATAATTGGGGGATTCGGAAACTGATTAGTACCCCTTATACTCGGGGCCCCCGACATGGCTTTCCCGCGACTAAATAACATGAGATTTTGGTTACTTCCGCCTTCGCTTAGCTTACTCTTAGCCTCTGCTGCAGTAGAGAGGGGAGTTGGGACCGGCTGAACAGTTTATCCTCCATTAGCGAGAAATTTGGCTCATGCAGGCCCTTCGGTAGATTTAGCAATTTTTTCATTACACTTAGCGGGAATTTCTTCGATTCTAGGGGCTGTTAATTTTATTACTACAATTATTAATATGCGATGACAAGGGATACAGTTTGAACGATTACCGTTATTTGTTTGGTCAGTAAAAGTTACGGCAATCCTTTTGCTTTTATCTCTTCCGGTGTTAGCTGGGGCGATCACAATATTACTAACTGATCGTAATTTTAACACTTCTTTCTTTGACCCGGCTGGAGGAGGAGATCCTATTCTTTACCAACACTTATTTTGATTTTTTGGTCATCCAGAAGTCTACATTTTAATTTTGCCGGGTTTTGGTATAATTTCTCACGTTGTAACACATCATTCTTGCAAGAAAGAAACTTTTGGAACCCTCGGAATAATTTATGCTATACTAGCAATTGGACTCTTAGGATTTATCGTATGAGCCCACCACATATTTACAGTTGGGATAGATGTAGATACGCGTGCATATTTTACAGCAGCAACCATAATTATTGCTGTACCAACTGGTATTAAAGTATTTAGATGGTTAGCAACTATTCATGGAGCTCGGGTTAAATATGAAGCACCCATATTATGAGCTCTAGGTTTTATTTTTTTATTTACTGTTGGGGGGTTAACTGGGATTATTTTATCAAACTCTTCCTTAGATATTATACTTCATGACACTTACTACGTTGTTGCCCACTTTCATTATGTACTTTCCATGGGAGCTGTATTTGCTCTGTTTGCAGCATTTAACTATTGATACCCATTGCTAACTGGCCTAACTCTTCATTCTCGATGAACTAAAGCCCACTTCTTCATTATGTTTATTGGAGTTAACTTAACTTTTTTTCCCCAACACTTTCTCGGATTAGCTGGAATACCTCGACGATATTCTGACTACCCAGATTGTTATACTAAATGAAATGTGGTATCTTCTATAGGATCCATAATTTCCTTCGTAGCAGTACTTTATTTCATGTTTATTGTTTGAGAGTCTTTTGTTTCACAACGAGGAGTAATTTGAAGCCTTCATCTAAGAACTGCCCTAGAATGAGACAATGTTTTACCTGTAGACTTTCATAATGCACCAGAAACCGGAGCACTGGTATTATCTTAGTACCAACATTCTTAGTGTAAAAGTTTACTAGAGATATGGCCCTCTGAGGACAACTAGGGTTTCAAGACGCAGCCTCTCCTTTGATGGAGCAACTGATTTTTTTCCACGACCACGCTATATTGGTATTAATTCTCATTATTAGTCTTGTAGGGTATGCTGCTTTTTGCTTAATATTTAATTCTTTTTCTTCTCGCTATGTTTTAGAAGGTCAGCAAATCGAGACAATTTGGACCATTATTCCAGCCATTATTCTTATTTTCTTAGCACTCCCTTCCCTTCGGTTACTCTACTTACTAGATGAAGTTGGAAACTGTGCTTTAACACTAAAGAGAGTGGGACACCAGTGATACTGAAGTTACGAGTATTCTGATTTTTTAAACATCGAATTTGATTCTTACATAATTCCAAGGGAAGAGCTGAGAAGGGGAGAATTTCGACTATTAGAAGTGGACCATCGAGCAGTTCTGCCTGTAAGAGCAGACATCCGAGTGCTAGTAACTTCTGCAGATGTAATTCACTCTTGAGCAGTACCAGCTCTCGGAGTAAAAGCAGATGCTGTTCCTGGGCGCCTAAATCAATTGAGATTTTTTATTAAATACCCAGGAATCTATTATGGACAATGCTCCGAAATCTGCGGAGCAAACCACTCTTTTATACCAATTGTATTAGAAGCTGTAGACGTAAAAGACTTTATGAGTTGAGTAACCTCTGTGGCAGAAATATAAATGATAATTTAGACTAATATAAATAAAACTCAGTTTATTTTACCGGAAGATTAGTTAACGACTTATAACGCTAGTTTGTCATACTAGAATCACTAAGATATTAGTATTTTCCTATGCCACAGTTAGCACCAATTAATTGACTATTTCTATTTATTATATTTTGGTTAACAATTTTAGTAAGAGCTGCAATACTGTGGTGAAGTTATAAAGTCGAGTTTTATCTAGATAACAAGACCAAAAAAATAGCCCGAACTAATATTAACTCCCTAAAAAGGTGACGATGATAAGTTTTTATAATAATTTAAGAATGCTAGTAGACATCTTTTCTTCATTTGATGATCATAATTTCGTTTTTATGTCTTTATATGTTTTAGTTTGAGCAATAACCCTAGCTGTTCTAGGAAGATTTAACATAATATATTGAGTTGGACCCAACCGATGAACTTTTATTCTAAGCTTACCGAAGAGAGTTATAGGCTCTCTAGTTATACGATCTTTCGGAATTAAATTGGGAGGATTCATTAACATTTTATGCTCTTTATTTTTATTATTAATTCTTTTTAATCTACTTGGATTAGTGCCCTATGTATTTAGACCAACTAGCCATTTCGCTATAACACTCTCCTTAGGACTTCCATTCTGACTTTCCCTTATTATCTCCGGAACAGCTAAGAACCCAACTTCAGTGATCGCTAGATTATTACCTGCAGGAGCTCCTGCAGCCCTAAACCCAATTTTAGTTCTAGTAGAAACCGCTAGAATTTGTATCCGGCCAGTTACGCTCTCCATTCGACTAGCTGCTAATATTACTGCTGGACACGTCGTATTAGGCCTTATTGGCACCTATCTCAGTTCTGGTTTATTTATTTATTCTATTTTCGCTTTATTTCTACTAATCCTCATTCAAATTGTGTACTTTATTTTCGAGTTCGGTATTGCCTTAATTCAAGCTTATATTTTTTCTCTACTTATTACCCTTTATTCAGATGAACACCCTAACTAATAAATATAATTTAAAACATTAATATAACATGTGATTGTCGCCAGAGGAAGCTGATTCTTCTCTTTAGCAGCTTCAGTGCCATGCTCTATAATATAAGCTACCCTAACTATGTTAGACACATTACGATGAAAACCATCAATGAAATAAAAGTCATCACAACAAAAGAATTAATTATTTTACTTTGAATTTTTTGGCTAGACCAAAACATTTTTTTTAGAATAAAAAAGAGACCTTGTCCGCCAAAAACCTCCAATCATCCCTGATCAATAGACTTGAAAATAGATAAACTAACCCTTAAAGGAAAAAGAATAATTGGCTGAGTAGAGCTAGGAGCTAAAAACCACATAGAAGACATGAAATTACCAATCAAGCCAGTTTTAACTGACCTAGCAAAAGAATTGGCTCAAATTAAATGGGCTACCCAGAAACCCAAGACAATAACAGATAGAGTTAACAATTTATGTCCCATTGGCAGAATTAATCTCTCATTAAACTCCAGGAAAAAACTTTGTAAATACTTACCAGAAATAATAGTAGTTAGTCTCAATAAAATTACAGGGGTAGTTAATTTAATATCTTCATCAAAATTTTGATGTATAAGAAAATGATTAGATTGACCTCAAAGAGAATAAACAGACAATCGTAAACTATAGGCTGCTGTTATCCCAGTAGCCAAAAAAATTAATAATAACATCAAAAAATTATACTCACCAGATAAACAGTACTCTAAAATCATATCTTTAGAATAAAACCCCCTCATGAAGGGAGCACCACATAGAGCCAAATTAGCTACATTTAAGCAACTCACAGTAAGCGGCATCTGACTTCAAAGATTTCCTAAAGAACGAATATCCTGTATATTACTATTATTATGAATAATGCCGCCAGCACAAAGAAATAACATGGCCTTAAATAGTGCATGAGTATAAAGATGGAACAAAGCCAAATAAGGTATTCCCAACCTCAATCTTAATATTATTACCCCTAACTGACTTAAAGTTGAAAGAGCAATAACCTTTTTTAAATCGTGTTCGTAATTAGCAGCAACTCCAGCTATTAAGAGAGTAGTTACAGCAAAAAATATTAATGTAGGCTTAAAGCCGTCTCATCTATTAAGAAACGGAAAAAATCGGATCAATAAAAAAACCCCAGCAGTAACCAGAGTAGAAGAGTGAACCAAGGCAGAGACTGGTGTTGGAGCAGCCATAGCTGCCGGCAGTCACGCCGAAAATGGAATCTGAGCCCTCTTAGTTATGCCTGCTACTAAAATGCAGCTCCTAATAACAGGAGAAAATTCTGTATCTCACATAAATAAAATATTTCAATGTCCCTGAACTACACATAACCCAATAGAAATTAATAATATTACGTCACCTACTCGATTAGCTAAAGCTGTCAATATTCCTGCCCCCATAGACTTTATATTTTGATAGTAAATAACTAAAGCAAACGACACAATACCCAGCCCATCTCAACCTAACAAAAGGGAAATTAAACTAGGAATAAAAATAAGTATATTCATCGAGAACACAAACATTATAACTAACCAAATAAAGCGAGAAAGAAACGGATCTCCTGATATATAGGAAGACGAAAAAAGCATAACACAAGCCGAGATAAAACAAACCACAAAACTAAACCTCAGACCAACAGGATCTAAAATAATAGGAAAAGACATAAAACTACCTCTTACAGATAAAATTTCCCACTCTAATAAAAACATTTTCCCAGAACACAAAAAATATATCATTACCGGAAAAATACTAATTGAATACATAAATAAAACGGTAGAACTTACAGAAGAACTCTTTAACCTAAAAAACCTAAAAACCTTTTTCACTATTAAGTAAGAACTAATCTCTTCTTTAGGCCCACATCCTAACATTTTATTTAAACTAACTCAAACTACTTTTTATACAATCCACATACAAAAAACATCCGACTTTAAAATCAAAAAATTGACTGGTACCCAGTGTAATATCAATAAGGTAAAGGTTCTACCCTTAACAGTACTAAAAGGATATGTAAATTTTGGGCTTCCTCCATGCTGAGTTACAGTGTAAAGAAAAAGCCTATAAACTGCAGACAGAAACCTTATTAGTCCTAGTGGAACAAGCATCTTTATTGAGTGAAACATAATAGAAGGGAACAACATAATCTCTCTAATCAAGTTGATAGACGGAGGAGCAGCTATATTTACCACACAAAATAGAAACCATCACATTGCTAAAAACGGAAGATATATTAGTATTCCCTTTATCATCATTAATCTTCGGGAGTGAGTTTTCTCATAGCTATAATTTGCCAAAGCAAGCAAGCCAGAAGAACATAGTCCGTGAGCTAACATTATCCTAAGTCTCGCTTGTCAGCCCCAAGAAGTATTAGAAATTACTCCAGCCAACATCAACCTTATGTGCCCAACAGAAGAATAAGCAATCAGAGATTTTAAGTCAACTTGTCGAATACAGATCATTCTAGTTAAAACACCCCCCCAGAGCCTAAAACAAAACAATAAATCTCTAATAAAAAAGCCTTTCAACATAAAAAACTCATATATACGAATAAGTCCATACCCCCCTAACTTCAAAAGGACTCCAGCCAATACCATAGAACCGGCAACTGGGGCTTCCACATGAGCCTTCGGCAATCATAAATGCACAGAAAAAACTGGCAACTTAACTAAAAAAGCACCTAAAACCACAACATAGAAAATTTCCTTAATTCAAGAGGTAATAAAAATTACTCCTACACCGCTCCTTACATGTCCAATTACTATGTTAGTAATTATAGATATCTCACTTACCCCTAAAATTAAAGCTAGCAGAGGTAAGGAAGCCCTAATTGTATAAATCATCATATATAGTCCAGCTTGAAGACGTTCAGGCTGATACCCTCACCCTAAGATTAACACTAAAGTAGGAACTAAAGAAAACTCAAAAAATACATAAAAGGAAATAATATTACAAGACAAAAAAGTTAACATTAAAGTTAAATTTAAAATAGTTACGCACATAGAAAATAAATTAACCTTAATCCCTTTATATTTTACACTAAACTGACTAGCCAAAATTATCAATAGTCTAATCCATCAAGTTAAAACTAGTAACGGACACCTCAAACCATCGGCCATCATTCATCTAGAGTAAAAAAACTTATAAAGACTCGAAGAATACATAACAAAAACAGAAAGAAAAGCCCCTAATCTAATCGATCACATCCGTAAATACCAGGTCCCAACTCCCCTCTCTCAAGATAGAACAGAAATAACATTAAGTAAAATTAAACCTAACACTTATGCAAACTATAATTAAAGACGTAGTCATTTCCATGAGTCCGAATTAACGAAACCAAAACAGCCAAACCTAGCCTTGCCTCGCAGGCACCTAAAGTAATCAAAATCAGACACATGTAACCTTCAACATTAAACATACTTGAAATCCTAAAAACCCCTACGAAAAGCCCTAAAGTTATAGCTTCTAATCTTAACAGGGCTCCCAACAAATGCTTGTATTGTAAGCATAAAGTAAAGATAGAAAAAGAAAAACCAACTAATCTAAATATTAAAAGATAGTCTAACTGCACCATATCTTACTGCGGCAAAAGCTTAAAATGAGCGCCGGCCTTGTAAGCCGGAGGATGAAGTATACCTTCTTGCCGTAAGCTACTAAGTGACTCGAACACTTAAAACCTGTTTTCAAGACAAGTTTAACCCCAGGCTAGTAGCCACCTAACTTACTAACTAAGTAAATAAAACTTTATCCCACAAGATCTGGGAAAGCGGATTAATCACATAGTATAAAAAATAAAGAGCAGTAAAAACCTGCCCAATACCTTCATAGGGAGCTTCAACGGGGCGGCCCCCAATTCAGGTTAAAATAATCATTACACCCACAAAACATCAAAATATAATCTGACTAATTGGGTAAAAAGATATTGACCGAGATTTTCCCCCGTGAGAAAACGGTAAAATAAATAAAATTAAAACAGACAGAGCTAATCCAATTACTCCGCCTAATTTATTAGGAACAGATCGTAAAATAGCATAAGCAAACAAAAAATACCACTCTGGCTGAATGTGCACAGGAGTCACTAGCGGATTAGCCGGGATGAAATTTTCCGGATCGGCTAGAAAGTTAGGCCAAAATAGCACTAGCAATATCAAAAAAAATAAGAGTAATACACACCCGGCTAAATCTTTAAATGTATGATATGGATGAAACGGAACCTTATCTCTCTCTCTTCTTAAACCTAACGGATTATTAGACCCCGACTCGTGCAGAAATAATAAATGTAAAATTCTCATAGCGACAATAACAAAAGGCACTAAGAAGTGCAACGCAAAAAACCGAATTAAGGTAGCATTATCTACTGCAAAACCTCCCCAAAGCCACTCTACCAATCCCTTACCCACATAAGGGATAGCTGAAGCAAGATTAGTAATTACAGTCGCTGCTCAAAATGACATCTGTCCCCACACCAAAACATACCCTAAAAAAGCTGTAATTATTGTTAGTAAAAATAAAACAACCCCAATTCTTCAAGTGTGAAGAGATAAATAAGATCCGTAGTAAATTCCTCGCCCAATATGAAGGTAAAGACAGACAAAAAACCAAGAAGCCCCATTCGCATGAATAGCTCGCAACAACCAACCATAATTAACATCTCGAGAAATGTGCGCAGCAGAACTAAAAGCTAGATCTACATGAGCAGTATAATGCATAGATAAAAATAACCCAGTCAAAATCTGAATAGTTAAACAAGCACCAATAAGAAACCCAAAATTCCATCAAATAGATAAATTTACAGGAGTAGGAAGATCTACCAAAGAACCATTTAGAATCTTAAATACAGGATGATACTTACGAAAAGGTCCGTGCATAAGTAACTTACAACACCTCTTAACTCTATTCTCTGTGAACCCGGAGAGCTCCTTTCTGATAATAACAAACTTTAACCACAGCCAGAAGATTAATTAGAAGAATAGCACCTAAAGCAACCATTAGAGAGATCCTCCTAGGACTAATAAGAAGGCCACCAACAACAATGCGATCTTTTCTTTCAGAAAATAAATCACTTCAAACACTAAAATCAGAAGTTTTAAAATAGGTCGTCATTCTAACCAGCATTAAAACTCTCACTACACCCAAAAATAAGACCAGAGATCTAAATCCCCTAAAAAAATTATTTGGAGCTAAAGCGGATACATAAGCAAACATAACTAATAACCCCCCAACATAAATTAAAAACAACACATAACCAAATCACGAAGAAACACAAAAAGCAATCAAGATACACCTAAATAATCTTATTAACATAACACAAAGACCTAGACTAAGAGGCTGTATCATCATTGGCATCAAAAATATAATAGCGGACCTGAAAGAAAACACAATAACTCTAGTCATTCGAGCAATGAAGATAAGCTCCAATCCTTAGCTTCCAATGCCAAAATTTTAATTAAACTATTAGCTCGATAGGTACCCTATTACTTAACTAAAAAACACAAAGTAATCCTAAAACCAATACTAATCCAGATAAAGACAGGGGCAAAAACCCCTTTCAAGTCAAACCTATTAATAAATCATACCGAAACCGCGGAAAACTCCCACGAACCCAAATAAACCTAAACCTAAAAAAAACAATTTTTATCACCAAAAAAACATCTAACCTCATAAAAAACATTCTAGGGCCACCAAAAAACAACACAGAAGTTAACAACCTTATAAGAAGAATATTTACATACTCAGCCATAAAAATTAAAGCAAAACTACCGCCCCTATACTCAACATTAAATCCGGAGACCAACTCAGACTCCCCTTCAGCAAAATCAAAAGGAGCTCGATTAGTCTCCGCAATACAAGAAACAAATCAAACTAAAGAAATAGGCAATAACAAAAATACAAACCAGACAAATGCAGAAATTTCGTTAACTTCTTTTAAACTGAAGCCAGAAGCAATAAACAAACTAAATAATAAAATTAAAGCCAGACTAACTTCATATGAAATAGTTTGAGCAACGGCCCGTAGCGCCCCCAACAAAGCATACTTAGAATTCGAAGATCACCCGGCTAACAAAGTACCATAGACATTTAACCTAGAAACACAAAGAAAAAACAGAACCCCCCATTTATAGTAACCGGTAGATATTTCAGAAGGATACAGCTGCCATAAAACCAAAGCCAAAATCAACCTAATAATAGGAGCCATAAAATAGGGAGACTGATTTGCCACAGTAGGCTTAGTCAACTCTTTAATAAAAAGCTTTATTGCATCTGCAAGTGGCTGAGGCAAACCCAAAATACCAACCTTATTAGGACCCTTCCGTACCTGCATATAACCTAGACCTTTTCGTTCCAATAAAGTTAAAAAAGCTATCGAAACCAAAGCACATACATAAGAAACAACACTAGACATCAAAAATCTAAACACTATTAAGAAAAGAGATTTCATCTTTATCTTTAGGACTTAAGCCTAATGCACTATTCTGCCACCTCAACCAACCCAACCTACCAAATAAAGGAATTTCACCTATTTATTCTGATCCTAAATCAAATGCACTAATCTGCCAATTCGGTTAATAACTCTTAATCTCAAATTATTAGTATACACTAATACCAAATTATTCAATCTAAAGCGGTCCTTTCGTACTAGCCAAAAATATCTCACAAACTAAAGATAGAAACCGACCTGGCTCACGCCGGTCTGAACTCAGATCATGTAGGATTTTAATAGTCGAACAGACTAACCTGAAAAACTTCTTCACCTTCCGGAAATCCTAGTCCAACATCGAGGTCGCAACCCCTCTTTTCAATAAGAACTCTCAAAAAGGATCACGCTGTTATCCCTGTGGTAGCTATTTCCCTTAATCACCATATAGCGGATCCAAACCCGACAGTTTCAAAATTTCTTAAGGAAGCTTTACCTGTTCCTTGATCGCCCCAACCAAAAATAAATAAAAGACAAAACTTATACACCCACGTATAATTCACCCCTTATAAGTATATTCAAGCTCAACAGGGTCTTCTTGTCTTTTAGCTAAATCCAGGCTCTTTCACCTGGAAATCAATTTCTAGAAAATATAAGAGAGACAGATATGCTTTCGTCAAGCCATTCATACTAGCCCCCAATTAAGAGGCAAATGATTATGCTACCTTTGCACGGTCAGAGTACCGCGGCCGTTTAACTAATTAGTCACCGGGCAGGCCAGACTCCCCATATCAAAAAAACGAAGAGACATGTTTTTGATAAACAGGCGAAGCAAATTCTTGCCGAATTCCTTTCTTACATTTTAATATTCATCAATTCCCCGATCATTTATTACCTCTAAATAAACAAAACAACACTTTTATAAAAATACTCATTTTAACAGAAACAACTAAGATAACAACAATTACCCCTAGAAAACCAGTAATACAATTAGGAAAATATATTGATTTAAGAACACACAACTACAGCGATTTATAACAAAATCTCAAATGATGACCAATTCTAAGCCCACAAACCAACAACTTCTTTCTACCCGATTCCTTAAATTTACTAAAGAGCTTATCCTCTCTAGTCTAAATACTCACTGTTACCAGAACAAATAAATCACCACAGTAAACCATGAGCCCAATACTTCTATATTTTTACTAGCTAACCAGCTATCATTAAGTACGACAGGAATCTCACCCCTACCCACAAATCTAAGCACAGTTTTGCGACACTGAAGCTACAAAGTTAGTAAGTAGATCACTTAATTTCGGGAAATAAAATACTTCTTAACCCTAGATAAACCATTATACAAAAGGTACAAGATCTCACCTTTACTTTTATTAACTTAAAAATATAACTTTCCTTATCAGTACTTATCAAATATTCCAAAATCCAAATTATTCTATCAACAATACTAAACAAAAAGATGTTTCAATCAACTTAACAACATAAATATCTCGCTCTAACAAAATACAACTTAATCTTAAGACAAGTTTTAACAAAACCATCATTCCGACGTAAGCGAAACACATTCAATTTATGCTATGTCCCACTCAACTAAGAACACCTTCCGGTACCCTTACTATGTTACGACTTATCTCATTTCTCAACGAGAGCGACGGGCGATGTGTGCACGTCTTAGAGCTAAATTCAATAAATCTTTCTAATATAATATTTACTTTTAAGTCCACCTTCATTCCCCTGTTTTCAAAGAAAATTCCGTATAAAAATTAATTTATTGTAATTCATTTCTACTTTTTCATTAGCTGCACCTTGATCTGACGTAAAGGATAATAACCGCAAGGCAAAAAATCCTACTAGCTAACTCCAAGATTTTCAAAAAGTAACCTGACGACGACGGTATACAAACTGTCTTTACAAAAAAAAGTAAGGTAACCCGCGGATTATCGATCACAGAACAAATTCCCCTAAAAAGATTTAAGACACCGCCAAGTTCTTTGAGTTTTAAGCATGAGCTCGTACTACCCAGGTAAGCATACACTAATATTTACATTTTCGAATAACGGGGTATCTAATCCCGGTTTCTGCCGAAAACTTCGTGGCCTCAAAGTCATAGGCTTAAATAAAATTAAGTAACTTATTCAGATTCTACCCACAAAAACAACTCTCCTAAGCCTTCCCGACTAAAACTTCCTAACCACATTTTTACCGAAATCATTAACAAGGCCCACCTGTATAACCGCGGTAGCTGGCACAGGTTTTACCGGACCTCTTGACAATCACTAAATCGAGCTCTCGCCCATCTACTTTAATCTTCAATACTGGTGTAATCAAGTGAAATACTCTAGACGTCATACAAAAATTTATGCCAAACTAAACAAGTAAATAAAATATTAAATTCTTCATACCTCTCATAGTTTACTACTCACTAACCCCCTAAAGAACCATGTATTTTTTGTAATCAAAGCTAAAGTAAGAGCCAGAACCAAACTCCTAATAAGAGAATAAACACTTCATTTTTGGGGTATGAGCCCAACAGCTTATAATTAGCTTATCTTATTAACTTCTGAATAAACCATACAATCTCCCAAATCCCCTAAACTTACTTAACGAACTTTAATTGTAGGGGAAAAACTTTTCCGTAAAAAGATTTACAATCTTCCGCCTAAATAACCTCAGCCACCCCACACCAACACCAGCTTCTTAAAATGTCTTGACACAATATGCCCCTCTAAATTTGCAATTTAACGTTGTTAATTCACCTCAACTACAAGACAACAAGGCCTAAAGAGTCCCTCTCTATCAAAAGCTTTGAAGGCTTACAGTTTTTTTAACCTAAGACCTTACAGAAAAAAGAATTGAACTTTTTCTCTAGAAATCAAAATTCTAAGTACCCATATACTATCCTGTATTTTAGAAAAGAATTCTATACATATGAATGTATGCGTATATGCTATACTCTTTTTAAACTTCTTTAAACTAATCGCTTGGAAGGCAACTGTACTTTATTATACTAAAAGAACTATTTATATTTCTTTAAAGAAATCTTTTAAAACGAAAATTTAACGTGCATGTAATACACCCTACAAACCCTTTTATATTTATCATATCAGAAATGTTTAAAATTACTTAATTTAACTGGATA